TCCTGCTGAGAAAGCATTGATTTCTCGGCTCATTTCTTAAAATACTTCAATTGGTACACGCAAGAAATAGGCCAATTCAGCAGCTTTTTGTTCCATTTCCCGTGGAGTAAAATTCTCATCAGTACGAGTCAATGGAATGGCTCCCTGGCCTCTGATATCCATATAAAGGACACGACGAGCATAAATACCCTCTTTAACTTCTATTCTGACGGACTGAATATCTTTTATAAGAAATCGGAGGAAGACCCGACGATTTTTTCCAGGAAATCCCCACCGAAAGATACACACTATTCCGTCTTTTCTATCAAATCGATCATAACCACTACCTACATTCCACGAAATTGTGCACCACAAATAGGAGCTAATAAAAAGACCCGCGATCCCATAGAAAGACATCACAATTCCTTGTGGAAAAAAAACTATTTCCTGAGACGGAAATAAAGATATCAAATTTCTACCAAGATAACTGGAGGTTCCAACCAACAAGAATCCTAATGAACCTAAAAAAAGGATAACAGCCCAGCAGAAATTACTTGTTTTTCGAGCCCCCGTTATAGGTTCTATCCATATATGTTCTGATCGACAACTCATACTTGATCCGGTTGCTTTTTTTGGAATTGAGAGAATACCCCAAATGAATTTGACTTTAGTCCTTTTGTTTCCGAAGTAACTCGCATCAACTAGTACTAGTTTGATGTGAACCTTTAGGAGTAATTCATTAAATTGGTTAGATCTAAACTAATAACATACCCTTCGTATGATCTCACTAAAGATAGCCACATACATATAGATATACCAACTTTACAGTTCAGCCATCCGTCAATTCGGGTCGATTTGAAAATAGCTAGAATACATTTACCCCTATACCATTTTCTGCAGACATAAGAGTTTTTCGGCGGAAGCCGCTTATACCATATTTTGCTAAATGGATATCTGTGTTATGATACAAGCGTCAGTTTTGAAAAAAAAAATAGATGAGATTTTGTCCCATCGGCTCTAAACAATCTTGTTTTTTTGAACATGAAGAAATAAAGAAGCCATTGCGATTGCCGGAAAGACTAGGCCTACTAAAGGCACCAAAACAGAGGGAAAGTTAAGAGTTGTCATAGAATGGGTACCTCGATTTACTATTTGTACCTTTTATTATTATTTATATTTTATATTTCTTATTTATAATATAAAGATATCTTATTATATATAAAGATATCTTATTATAATTTGATAATTATAAATGGGAATTATTATTACTTAATATTTATTAAGTATAGATCTAATTTCTACATGAAAGATTTGAAAGGATATGGATGAGATATTATTATTATTCTTTTCTGCATTTTTTGCTCTTGTCTTCGAATTTCATTTACTAAGCAAAAAGTTTCTTAAAAATTAATTATATTCTTAAAAATTAATTATATTCTTAAAAATTAATTATATTCTTAAAAATTAATTATATTTATATTAATTATATTTATATTGAAGGGTTTGTTAGAATCCCATCCAGCAGGAGCAGGGATTCTTAGTCAAAATAGGATTCTCGTAAGATATAGAAAGATAAAAAATTCTATATTTTGTAGATTTTAATTATATATGACGAGAAGAGGATATTTTTTTTTATTTGCCTAATTTCACGAAAATAAGAATTTCATCTTTTATCTTGTTTTTCATCTTTTATCTTGTTGATAGAGGCTTCTTGATCAATAATCAGGAATATAGAAAAAGGGGCGGATTTTCTGGGACTTTTGATTCTTTATACGATTAGATCTTATGTCAACAAAGAAAACCCCATTCGTCTAATTTTGACTTGGATTCTGATAAACTAATTACTTGTTTGCTCAAAATAATTGAACTTAATGTTCTAATTTTGATTCAAAGGAAAGAAAGTATGGAGTTGAAATAACTCACTCAGAACGCTTTTTAAAGGATTACGTGGTACGATTAGATCGAATAAGCCCTTCTGGAATAAATACTCAGCCGCTTGTGAACCTTCGGGTACTGTTTTATTCAATGTTTGTTCAATTACTCTTTTACCCGCAAACGCAATGTAGGCATTGGGTTCGGCAATAATGATATCCCCCAACATACCAAAACTAGCTGTCACCCCACCGGTAGTAGGAGATGTAAGGATTGGTACATAGAATAACTTTTTATTTGATTGATAATCATATAAAGCAGAAGATATTTTAGCCATTTGCATCAAGCTCAAACTTCCTTCTTGCATGCGTGCCCCTCCGGAAGCACACACTATAATAAGAGGTAGAAATTCTTTAGTAGCGTATTCAATCAAACGGGTAATTTTTTCCCCGACTACGGATCCCATACTACCCCCCATAAACTGAAAATCCATAACCCCAATTGCTACGGTAATACCGTTTAGTTGACCTATGCCTGTTTGAACAGCCTCGGTTAATCCTGTCTTTCTTTGATAAGAATCGATACGATTTTGATAAGGCTCCTCCTCCGAATGAAATTCAATGGGATCCAGAGAGACCATGTCTTCATC